AAATATATAAATAAGAGTTTTATATATTCATTCTTTATATTTCTTCCTATTACTAGTAATATTAATTAAGAAAGAAATATAAAGAATGAATATATGAATTCGATAAGAGAGGGTCTAAAGCGGGTAGCGGGAATCGAACCCGCATCGTTAGCTTGGAAGGCTAGGGGTTATAGTCGACGCCGGTTCAATTCAACATTTTTAACGTCTCTAATTCAAAACCGAACATGAAACTTTGGTTTCATTCGGCTCCTTTATGGAAGATGGATAAATTCCTAGATCTAAAGATCGAAAAGATGTGAATGAAAATTCTACCCATAACATCTATGTTAGCTTTTTTGTCTGAATACATTGAATTCAAAAAGACTTGCTTTTTAGATGATCCCGCTAGAATAAGATAATTGTAACAATCTTTCTAGTTCCTTCGTTCTTTATTTCTATTTTTAAAAATCCTTAGGAAAAGTACTTTGTTCCCACCGAGCTAAAACAATATGTCGATGTCTCTAGTAAATCAAAGTCATCATTTAATAGCTATTTTGCTTCAATTTCTTCTCTATCAACTCAAAATTGAAGATTTAGTTACGGTTAGAAATCCACTTTTCTATCTTCAGCCATGGATCTTTATTCATAATTTGTAAATTGGATTAATACTTCCAATTAAATAATTATGTTTCGCAATTTTAGAATCCAATTTTCAATTTACAATTGACCTTTGGATACAAATCACGAGAATTTCTATTTTTCCTCGAATCAGTCATTGAGAGGTAAAGGATTAAATCCTTTTAAGAAAAAAAGTTTTTAATCGGAATATAAATTAAACCGAGGGACCCCTTAACTATTAAGGGGATTAATAGAACGAATCACACTTTTACCACTAAACTATACCCGCTACAATGTGATTATTGTATACAAATGGATCTTTTGTCGAACAGAGGCATTTGGCGTAATCAAAATAGGATCCTAAACGAATCATGAAAATTAGAGTGTTAACTTTATTTTTTTGTTTGCGGGATTCAATTAGGAAAAGATTAAATAACTAAAATTAACTAAGAATTTCTTTTTTTTACTAAAGTCATTTTGATAGAGACGATTCACTAAAAGCACCAAAATCATAACATAAAAATGCGTTGTGTAAGAGTCCAGAGTTTTTTTTTCTTTATTCTATATCTCTTTTTTATTACAAAAAAATATAAAACACAGTAAGTAAAAAAGTAAAAAAAAAATAATAAGAAATCACACTTTCGAGTTGTTTTAATTTACTAACAAGTTTTTCTGTTTTCAAACCCGATAAAGGGTTTTATCTATCATTCATTGGAACAAAAAAAGGGCTTGGCAAAGGGCCCTGACTAGGTCAATACCTAGCCGGGCCGGGCGCGGGAGTAAAAGAAAAGTGCCTTTTCGATCAAAATGAAAACAATTGGATCTTTTTAGCTCTTACTTTATCTAAATTGAATTACTGATAAAAGTTATACATATCTAATCTATATAATAAAAAGATAGAAAGAAAGCCTTTTTTTATCCTTACTTTATGTGTAATGTAACATAGTATTTTTTTTTTCAATTGGGAGAGATGGCTGAGTGGACGAAAGCGGCGGATTGCTAATCCGTTGTACAAGTTATTTGTACCGAGGGTTCGAATCCCTCTCTTTCCGCCTCCCTCGATGACTTGATATTTAAATTTCATTGATCTTTCAAAATTTTCAAATCATTTTTCATTTTATTCTTCACGTCCAGGATTACGCCCCGGATCATTAGATAGGAATCCAAAGATGAAGAGAGAAACAAAGAATATCACTACTGTATAAACGAAAAGTTTGAGAGTAAGCATTACACAATCTCCAAGATCATTTTTTTTTTGAAAAGGGGGAATAGATCGTCTGTTTTTATACCACATACCCTAATTCTATTTTGACATCACGAAATGAATGAGGCGCTTTCTAGAAATAGAAAAATTTTTGAATTTATGAAAATTCTTTTGTCATAAGAGTCTTTCATTACTAAAATTGCATTTCATACCCAAAATTATATATTCTCGAAGATTCGGATACTAATAGGATTAGTGTCTTTCATTGGAAAACAAAATGGGGTCTGAATGGGGTGATTTAGATTTATCGCGTCTAGTCAAGAGTTTCTTTGAATTGAGGGTTCATTATTGTGAGACTTATTTGATCCAATTGATCAAATCTTCGAAATAAATCCTGCATTTTCTAGGATAATATTAAAGATCTCAGCGAAAACTTACAGCAGCTTGCCAAACAAAGGCTAAGAGAAAAAAAAACAGAGGTATGACTGGCATAACATCTACAATCGGATTCAAAAAAGCATAGGCCTCCGGCAATTTGGCGAAGACAAAATTACTCGAATAAAGAGCCGAATTAATACAGGTCAAACTAAAGATATTAAGCATAACAGGCATTTTGTTCTTGGAGATAATTTCATTTTGATTAAGTTATTGATAGGAAATCAAAAGGAAGAAAGTAAGGTAGAAAAAATTCTTCTTTGTCTTTGAATTCACCCAATCAAAAACCCTCCCACTCTCAAATAGAATAGAAGAAATTCGACTTTCATACAATATCTTAATTGAATTATATGTAATGATCAATAAATTGAATTTGATTCTATATATATACGTATCAAAATCTTAGCAAGAATATATTCTCTAAATTAGATATTTGAATTCGAATTGACGATCAACTAATACCAGCATTATTCTTTAGTAGTGTCGAATAAAAATTTAAATGGGGCGTGGCCAAGTGGTAAGGCAACGGGTTTTGATCCCGGTATTCGGAGGTTCGAATCCTTCCGTCCCAGATCATATTCCACTCTAAATATAAATTTTATTATTATAAAAATAAGTAGAATAAGATTCTTGTGAACAACTTTCTGTTTATGTTTAAAGGTCTAATATTGAATAGAATGCTATGCTTATTTCTTTTTTTTATGATTTTGGATTCCTATCTAATTTTTAGAGTAGATTGAAATTCATTAGAAAGGGGACCTTTTAAGTGGAATATCTTTGTTTGTCCGAATTTCATTAATAAATAATAAAATTACGCGATCTTTTTTATTTGAACTTTTAGGTATTTCGTGTTTGACTCTAATGAATAATTAGAAATCGATGGAAGGGGTGGGCAGAATTGAGATAGAGGAATTCATTCATTTTATTCACTTTCCTTTTTCCTTTATTTCTTTTATGAAAATCTTATAGAAAGATTACTAAATCTTAAGTTAAATAAAATATGAAAATACATATATAAAACTAGGAAATGCATAGTCTATATGTATATATTATTATTGCTCTATAGTTCTATTTCAGTAAGAGCAGTTTTTCGTTGTGAAACAAAAATTTTATGATCTCTTAAATTGAAAGAACAAATTTTAATATCTAACCATATTTAACATAGAATATCTATAAAAGTAACAATTGTTTAATCTATCTGATAGATATAGATAGGAACTTTTTTTTGAGCTATTTTATAAAATAAGAATGGAAAAATTTTAAGTTATTCCCTTTTTTATTTGATTATATAATAATTTTGATAATTAAAAAAATATTGCATTTATACTATACAATAAAATTGGGGTTACGTTGAATTCGTGCTAAAACCTCTTCAGAAAAATGTCTATCCATCTATCTAGATATCTAGAAGAAAAGTGATAGATTACTATGTAGCGAATGCACCAATGATTATTCACGATTCCATAATGGAATCAATTCCATACCGGTTCCAAATTAGAGAAATGTTATGGTAAAACTTCGTTTGAAACGATGTGGTAGAAAGCAACGTGCGGCTTGAAAGACATGATCCATTGTGGATTTTTACATCCACCATTTTATATAAGAAAGAATGAAAGTGCTCTTGACTCGACATCATTTATTCTGTTTAGCTAGAAACCCCATTGGGTTGTAATGGAAATAGTTCATGATGGAGCTCGAGTAGAAAGTATTGATTCATTTCTCCGGGGCAAGGGTCTATGGTTAATGCCAATCAATAAATTGGAACAACTTCGTAAGTATATCGTTGATAGAGAAATCGAAAAGGTTTTACGTTCCCAATCTAAAATAAAATTTCTTGGAATTGAAAAAAAAATCTTTCCATACAAAGTGTATCGCATAAGAATCAACCCTTTACTATGATTCTTTACTAGAAATCAATCGCAAAAAAAGGTATGTTGCTGCCATTTTGAAAGGATTAAGAATCACCGAAGTTATGTCGAAACCTAATGATTTAAAACAAAGATTAAAGGATCCCAAAACAAGAAAAGATCTTTTCCATTGTTTCCATAATCGGATCATAATAAAAATGCAAATAGATTTAAAACGAAAGAAACAAAAAGGGGGTTTAAAGACCACTCAATAAATGAAATGCTTAAATATTTTTCTTTGAGCCACTTGAGAGTTATCTAACTTGAGTTATGAGTACAAATGATTTTTTTTTAAGAAGTAAGACTAAAAAGGGGGGATTTAAATCAAAATCTAATTTATTTAACCATTTTATAGACCCATTTGTGATTGTATGTAATCCTATACATTAAGTAGAACTTAGAATCATTTTTAACGAGCCGTACGAGGAGAAAACTTCCTATACGTTTCTAGGGGGGGGGGTTATTTTTTTAGATCTATCCCAATGAGCCGTCTATCGAATCGTTGCAATTGATGTTCGGTCCCGAAGAGAAGGGCGCGATCTTCGAAAAGTGGGTTTTTATGATCCGATAAAGAATCAAACTTATTTAAATGTTCCTGCTATTCTATATTTCCTTGAGAAAGGTGCTCAACCTACAGAAACGGTTCAGGATATTTTAAAGAAAGCGGGGGTTTTTAAGGAGTTTCACTTTCACTCTAATCAAACGAAATCAAATTAAGGAAATAAAAAAAAAATAATAGAGTAATAGAGAAAGATTGTATAAAACTATATAGGAGTCATCACTCCCCTAACTTTTTATTTTCTCTTTTGCTCTATTCATACCAATGCATTACTCCCCTATGTTCTATAACAGTAAAA